CTAAAAAAAACAAAAGACAAAGGAGAAAAAAATGATTTTTGTTTCTTAACAGTTTGGGGAATGGAAACCGAACTACCGTTTGGTTCTGCCCAAAGAAAGACTTCTTTTTTTGAACCTATTTCTAAAGAATTAAAAAAAAGAATCAAAAAATTCAAAACAAAGTCTTTGGTTGTTTTAAGGATTTTCAAAGAAAGAGCAACAATTTTCCTAAAAGTCGCAAAAGAAATTAAAAATTGGATTCTCAAAAATTTTATTTTTATAAAAGAAAAGATAAAAGACCTTTCAAAACGAAATCTAATTTCATTATTTGGCCCGAGAGAAATATATGAATTAAATGAAACTAAAAAAGATTCAATAATAAGTAATCAGATGATTCATGAACTATCTGTTCAAAATAAATCCACGGGGTGGGCAAATGCTTCACTTAGCGAAAACAAAATAAAAAATTTGATTGATAGAATAAAGACAATCAGAAATCAAATAGAAGAAATTTCCAAAGAAAAACAAAACTTAACTAATAGTTGTACCAAACTGCGTTATGATTCTAAAATAATTGAGTCATCAAAAAAAATTTGGCAGACATTCAAAAGAAAAAATACCCGATTAATTCGTAAATCCATTTTTTTTTTTAAATTTTGCATCGAACAACTATCTATAGCTATTTTTCTAGGTATCATTAATATTCCAAGAATTACTACACAACTTTTTTTTGAATCAACAAAAACAATTCTTGATAAATATATTTACAAGAATAAAGAAAATGGAGAAAACAAAAAAAATACTATTTATTTTATTTCGACTATAAAAAATTTAATATCCAATAAACAAAAGATGAGTTATGACTTATGCTCTTTATCACAAGCATATGTATTTTACAAATTATCACAAATAAAAGTTAGTAACTTTTCTAAATTAAAGGCTGTTCTTGAATATAACATATGCATAACATCCTTTTTTGTTAAGAATAAAATAAAGATTTTTTTTCAAGAACAAGGAATCTTTCATTATGAATTGAAAAATAAAACCATTTTTAATTCCGAAGTAAATCAATGGAAAAACTGGTTACGAAGTCATTATCAATACAATTTACCCCAGATTGCATGGGCTAGATTAGTAACCCAAAATTGGAAAAAGAAAAAAAAAAAAGATTCTCTAGTTCTAAACCCAAGTTTAACCAAAGAGGATTCATATGAAAAAAAGAAATTTGATAATTACAAAAAACAAAAGTTTTTTGAGGCCGACTCATTATTAAATCCAAAACATAATTTAAAAAAAGATTATATATATAATCTTTTTTGCTATAAATCTATTCATTCTACAGAAAAAAATTTTGACATGTCTATAGGGATTGCCTTAGATAATTGTTTAGTCTCTTCTTGTTTAGAAAAATATAATATTCGGGGTATGGGGAAAATTCGGTATAGAAAATATTTGGATTGGAGAATTCTTAACTTCGGGTTTACAAAAAAAGTAAATATTGCGCCCTGGGTTGATACTAAGAGTAAAAAAAAATATATTAATACTAAAGTTCAGAATTATCCAAAAATTGATAAAAAAAATAAGACGGATCTTTCTAATCAAAAAAGAAACTTTTTTGATTGGATGGGAATGAATGAAGAAATATTAAATCGTCGTATAACAAATTTTGAAATTTTTTTCTTTCCGGAATTTTTCTTATTTTCTAGTACATATAAAATGAAACCGTGGGTCATACCAATCAAATTACTTCTTTTAAATTTTAATGAAAACTTAAATGTTAATAAAAAGATCACTCGTAATAAAAAGATCACTCGAAAGAAAAAAGGTTTTATACCATCAAATAAAAAAAAATCCCCGCGAGTTTATAATCTGAATAAGGAAGAAAAAGAATCGGCCGGTGAATTAGAGCTTGAATCAGATAAAGAAAAAAAAAGAAATCCCGAATCAGCTCTATTAAACCAAGAAAAAAATATTGAAGAAAATTTTGCAGAATCAACGATAAAAAAACGTAAAAATAAAAAACAATATAAAAGCAATACAGAAGCGGAACTTGATTTATTTCTCACAAGATATTCGCGTTTTCAATTGCGATGGAATGGTTTTTTTAATCAAAAAATTCTCAATAATGTAAAAGTATACTGTCTCTTGGTTAGACTAAACAATCCAAACGAAATAGCGATATCGTCTATTGAAAGAGGAGAGATGCGCCTAGACATTCTAATGATGGAGAAAAATTTCACTTTTGCAAAATTAATGAAAAAAGGAATATTGATTATTGAACCTGTCCGTTTGTCTGTACAAAACGACGGACAACTTATTATATACAGAACCATAGGTATTTCATTGGTTCATAAAAAAAAACAAAAAATAAGTAAAAGATACAAAAAAAAAAGCTATATTGATAAAAAAAAAATTGAAAAATCCATTACAAAATATCAAAACAAAACTGTAAATAGAAAAAACACTAATTATGATTTCTTTGTCCCTGAAAAAATTCTATCCCCTAAACGACGTAGAGAATTTCGAATTCTAATTTGTTTCAACTTAAAAAAAAAAACTGCGAGGGATAGAAATTCAAGATTTAATAAGAATATTCAAAACTTGACCACAGTTTTGCATAACAAGAAAGATCTTGATAAGGATAAAAAAAACCTAATTAATTTAAAATCCTTTCTTTGGCCCAATTTTAGATTAGAAGATTTAGCTTGTATGAATCGCTATTGGTTTAATACTACTAACGGAAATCGTTTCAGTATGATAAGAATACGCATGTATACGCGATTTCCGATTCATTAATGATAGAGACTTTTTACTATATATAATAAGTTACGGTATCTAAAAACAACTATATGCACAAATTAGGAGGGATTTTTTTAAATTCCATCTTTATACATGAGATTAATTTAATTAATCACATAGATACCAATTAGAGCGGATCCATAAAAAAATTAATAGAATCCTCCTTTTTGAGATCTAAATTTATATTTTTTTATAATTATAAGATAAAATGAAGAATTAAGAAGTTGATAATTAAATTCAGATCCTTGTACAAAAAAACTACCATTATTATTACTGATCAGTAAAATTCATATCTTTCAATTCATATTAAAAGGGGAAGGATTTCTTTTTATGATAAAAAATACATTCATTTCATTTGAAGAACAAAAAGAAGAAAGCAGGGGATCCGTTGAATTTCAAGTATTTAGTTTCACTAATAAGATACGAAGACTTACTGCACATTTGGAATTGCACAGAAAAGATTATTTATCTCAGAGGGGTCTACGAAAAATTCTGGGAAAACGTCAACGACTGCTGGCTTATTTGTCAAAAAAAAATAGAGTACGTTATAAAGAATTAATTAATCAGTTGAATATTCGGGAATTAAAAACTCGTTAAATTCCAAAATTGTGAATTAGTGAATTTTTTAGATCTTCAATTTTTTGAAAAACTTCTTTATTCAGCAATCTAATTCATGCCAGAACGAATCAAGGAAAAACTTATGAAGAGACCAGTTACAGGAAAAGATCTTATGATAGTCAATATGGGACCTCACCACCCATCCATGCATGGTGTTCTTCGCTTAATTGTTACTCTAGATGGTGAGGATGTTGTTGACTGTGAACCCATATTAGGTTATTTACACAGAGGAATGGAAAAAATTGCAGAAAACCGAGCAATTATACAATATTTACCTTATGTAACGCGATGGGATTATTTAGCTACTATGTTTACAGAAGCAATAACAGTAAATGGACCAGAACAATTGGGAAATATTCAAGTTCCTAAAAGGGCCAGCTATATCAGAGTAATTATGCTGGAATTGAGTCGTATAGCTTCTCATCTGTTATGGCTCGGCCCTTTTATGGCAGATATTGGTGCACAGACTCCCTTTTTCTATATTTTCAGAGAACGAGAATTTGTATATGATCTATTCGAAGCTGCCACCGGTATGAGAATGATGCATAATTTTTTTCGTATTGGAGGAATAGCGGCCGATTTACCTTATGGTTGGATAGATAAATGCTTGGATTTTTGTGATTATTTTTTAACAGAGGTTGTTGAATATCAAAAACTCATTACACGAAATCCTATTTTTTTAGAACGGGTTGAAGGGGTTGGGATTGTTGGTGGGGAAGAAGCAATAAATTGGGGTTTATCCGGACCAATGCTACGCGCATCCGGAATACCATGGGATCTTCGTAAAGTTGATCGTTATGAGTCTTACGATGAATTTGAATGGGAAATTCAGTGGCAAAAACAAGGAGATTCATTAGCTCGTTATTTAGTACGACTTAGCGAAATGACAGAATCCATAAAAATTATTCAACAGGCTCTGGAAGGACTTCCAGGGGGTCCCTATGAAAATTTAGAAAGCAGGGGCTTTGATAGAAAAAGGAATCCAGAATGGAATGATTTTGAATATCGATTCATTAGTAAAAAACCTTCTCCTACTTTTGAATTATCGAAACAAGAACTTTATGTAAGAGTTGAAGCTCCAAAAGGGGAGTTGGGAATTTTTCTCATAGGAGATCAAAGCGGTTTTCCTTGGAGATGGAAAATCCGACCACCGGGTTTTATTAATTTGCAAATTCTTCCTGAACTAGTTAAAAGAATGAAATTGGCTGATATTATGACGATACTCGGTAGCATAGATATAATTATGGGAGAAGTTGATCGTTAAAATGATAATTTATGCAACAACAGTCCAAACTATAAATTCTTTTGTTAAATTGGAATCTTTAAAAGAGGTCTATGGACTCATATGGATATTTGTCCCTATATTTTCTCTTATATTGGGAATCATAACAGGTGTACTAGTAATTGTGTGGTTAGAAAGAGAAATATCTGCAGGGATACAACAACGTATTGGACCTGAATACGCAGGCCCGTTGGGAATTCTTCAAGCTCTAGCCGATGGGACAAAACTACTTTTCAAAGAAAATCTTCGTCCATCTAGAGGAAATACTCCTTTATTTAGTATTGGACCATCTATAGCAGTTATCTCAATTTTACTAAGTTACTCAGTAATTCCCTTTAGTAATCACCTTGTTTTAGCGGATCTCAATATCGGTATTTTTTTATGGATTGCCATCTCAAGTATTGCTCCTATTGGACTTCTTATGTCAGGATATGGATCAAATAATAAATATTCTTTTTTAGGTGGTCTGCGAGCTGCTGCCCAATCGATTAGTTATGAAATACCATTAACTCTATGTGTTTTATCAATATCTCTACGTGCGATTCGTTGAAACATAAACGTTTATTTTTACTATTCCGTTTCTTTATTTTTACTATTCCGTTTCTTCTAGACGAATAAGTTAAACAACGGAATAGATATATTTATCTTTCGAATTAATAAAAGGAATTTGATAGTTATATATGAGTGAAAAAAAACTGCTCAGAAATTTGCCGTAAAAAGAAAAATTGAGTCTCATTTCCTATGTACAAAGGTTAAACGAAAATAAACATAAGTGTAAGAATCACTTTACCCCAAGGTTGGTTGATTAGTCATCCTGGCTTGAAGCGGGTTAAATATATTAACCGGACGACGTTTTCACTATCAGTTATATAGATTAACATACATATATTACAAAGTGAGCGGCAATTAGGTAAAAGTTAGTGGATGGTTAGAAACACCAAAATACACAAAGAATTTGTAATAGAGATTAACCAAATTGAAAAGGATATTTATGCATAACATAAGATAAAAAAAAGAAGGTTAATTGGGGCTTGAAATTAGTAGAAATGATCAGACAGTACTCCCCAAGATTCCGATTCAGAGTAGGCTCCTATCCACCGACAAATGTAATGACTATCAGAAACGAAATAATCCTTTATTTTTTATAAGTCCACCAACTTTTTTCTAAAAAAGAAAGAAGAATAGGAACGAAACAAGGATATTTTTTTCATATATTTCGAAAATAAAATCGAATTTCTGTTATGAATAATAAACTACTAGGAGGTATAATTATTTTTCGTAATCGAAAACCACGATGGGCTGAAATACCTTTTTTTATTTTTACAAGGAGTATTTTATTAAAGAGTTAAGTTATTACTCAATAAATAGAAATTCAAATTTGTAAAGGATGAGATGAATTCCGAAGCGCTTTTTTGATTCTTAGAATTTGAGCAGACAGAATTCCATTGGTATAATTCGGGACCCCAGATATATTTAATCCGTTTTAGAACACATCATATCCATCTAAATGAGACTATAATCTGGTCCTTAGATTTATTTACGGCCCCCGAGGAGCCGTATGAGGCGAAGACCTCATGTACGGTTCTGTAATAGCGGTGAAAATAGTAATGTTATCGCCGACTAGGATTATCTAACAGTTTAAGTACAGTTGATATAGTTGAGGCACAATCAAAATATGGTTTTTGGGGATGGAATTTGTGGCGTCAACCTATAGGTTTTATCATTTTTCTAATTTCTTCCCTAGCAGAATGCGAGAGGTTACCGTTTGATTTACCAGAAGCGGAAGAAGAATTAATAGCAGGTTATCAAACTGAATATTCAGGTATCAAATTTGGTTTATTTTACGTTGCTTCTTATCTAAATCTATTAATTTCCTCATTATTTGTAACAGTTCTATACTTAGGCGGTTGGAATATTTCTATTCCGTATATATCTATTCTGGAACTATTTCAAAGGGATCAAATTTTTGGAACAACAATTGGTATCTTTATTACATTAGCTAAAACTTATTTGTTCTTGTTCATTTCTATCGCAACAAGATGGACTTTACCTAGGCTAAGAATGGATCAACTATTAAATCTTGGATGGAAATTTCTTTTACCTATTTCCCTTGGTAATCTATTATTAACAACTTCTTTCCAACTCTTTTCGCTCTAAATTGAAAACGAATCCAATATATTCATTATTTTTTTAAACAAGAGAAAGAAACAAAGATAAAATTATTCAGAGATAATTACAATATGCTTCCTATGATAACCGGGTTCATGAATTATGGTCAACAAACCCTACGAGCTGCAAGGTATATTGGTCAAGGTTTCATGATTACCTTATCCCACACAAATCGTTTACCTGTAACTATTCAATATCCCTATGAAAAATTAATAACATCAGAACGTTTCCGCGGTCGAATCCATTTTGAATTTGATAAATGCATTGCTTGTGAAGTATGTGTTCGAGTATGTCCTATAGATTTGCCTGTTGTTGATTGGAAATTGGAAACTAATATTCGAAAAAAACGATTGCTTAATTACAGTATTGATTTTGGAATTTGTATATTTTGTGGTAATTGTGTTGAGTATTGTCCAACAAATTGTTTGTCAATGACTGAAGAATATGAATTTTCCACTTATGATCGTCACGAATTGAATTATAATCAAATAGCTTTGGGTCGTTTACCAATGTCAGTAATTGACGATTACACTATTCGAACAATTTTGAATTCACCTCAAACAAAAAATGGGGTAAACCCTTTAATTTGATTAAAAAATGAATTCAAAATTGTTGAATTATATAAAGAATATAATTAAAAACTTGTATTATATTTATATACTAATATTAAGTATTAAGGCGCATTCTTTTAATATAATATATTCGTAATTACTTTCTTGAAATAGATAGTTTGAAAATACATTTTAGAATAAAAAAGAGAAACTGTCTAATAATTGTATCTACATCAATTCATATCCATTAGATTCTAATTTCACTCTATTAAAAACATATTAAAAAAAATTTCCTGGTTAAATTAATAAGGTCATGAAAAGGATTTCGATTTTTTTCTTATTTTAATAATATAATGGATTTGCCTGGACCAATACATGATTTTCTTTTAGTTTTTCTGGGATCCGGTCTTCTAGTAGGAGGTCTGGGAGTGGTATTACTTCCCAACCCAATATTTTCAGCCTTTTCCTTAGGATTTGTTCTTGTTTGTATATCTTTATTGTATATTCTATCAAATTCCCATTTTGTAGCTGCTGCACAACTCCTTATTTATGTGGGGGCCATAAATGTTTTAATCATATTTGCTGTGATGTTCATGAATGATTCAGAATATTCCACCGATTTCAATCTGTGGACCGTTGGGAATGGGATTACTTCGTTGGTTTGTACAACTATTCTTTTTTTATTAATGTCTACTATTCTCGATACGTCATGGTACGGGGTTATTTGGACTACAAAATTAAACCAGATTCTAGAGCAAGATTTAATAAGTAATAGTCAACAAATAGGAATTCATTTATCAACAGATTTTTTTCTGCCATTTGAACTCATTTCAATAATTCTTTTAGTTGCTTTGATAGGTGCAATTTCTGTGGCTCGTCAATAAAAAATAATTAGTAAAGACCAAAGAAAACTTTGTGTATGTTATGATTTTTTCCGTTCATTAAATTAAATTTGATTGAATACTATTTCATATTTTAAGAATCAATTTTTATATTTGATATATATTAAAAAAAAATTTTACCTAATATTGTTTTTATTCGTACTTTTTTGTTATATTCTAGTTGATGGAATCCGGTGAATTATTTTTCATATTGAAATGAATCAAAATTGATAAGGAGTTGCTGAATGATACTCGAACATGTACTTGTTTTGAGTGCCTATTTATTTTTGATTGGTCTTTATGGATTGATCACGAGTCGAAATATGGTTAGGGCTCTTATGTGTCTTGAACTTATACTCAATGCAGTTAATATGAATTTCGTAACATTTTCTGATTTTTTTGATAATTCCCAACTAAAAGGGGATATTTTCTGCATTTTTGTTATAGCAATTGCAGCCGCTGAAGCAGCTATTGGATTAGCTATAGTCTCGTCAATTTATCGTAACAGAAAATCAACTCGCATAAACCAATCGACCTTATTAAATAAGTAACATAAAAAAAATTAGAGATTGAAATTTTCATATATTATAGGTTATGACCTACTAGATTATATTTGTAAAAATTTAAGAAATCAAAGTATTTTAGCCCCATTTTTTATCAATTGAGCCAGAATTCATTACAAAAATTCTATTAAAGGAAATCATTGCTTCATCTAGTATTTTAATATATCATTCAGTTAGAAGTTTACTAGATTGAAAATTTATGACATTCAAAAAACTATCGATCCTATGTCACATTCAGTAAAAATTTATGATACCTGTATAGGATGTACTCAATGTGTCCGAGCATGCCCTACAGACGTATTAGAAATGATACCTTGGGATGGATGTAAAGCTAAGCAAATAGCTTCCGCTCCAAGAACCGAGGACTGTGTTGGTTGTAAGAGATGTGAATCCGCCTGTCCAACGGATTTTTTGAGCGTTCGAGTTTATTTATGGCATGAAACAACTCGAAGTATGGGTCTAGCTTATTGATACGTTACCGAAAACCTCATTTGAATAAATTTGGAATACATTTTTTTTTTTATTGACAAGTACTCGTACTCAAAAAAGTTAAATTATATTTTTTATTTATATATTTTTTTTGAGTACGCGTTCTTTGGACCTGGTGTATCTTGTCTTTACCACGAATGATTTTCCTTGGTTAACAATAATTGTTGTTTTTCCAATATCTGCTGGTTCATTAATGTTATTTCTCCCGCATAGGGGAAATAAAGTCAATAAATGGTATACTATATGCATTTGTATCTTAGAACTTCTTCTAACGACCTATGCTTTTTGTTATAATTTTAAAATGGACGATCCATTAATTCAACTGTCCGAAGATTATAAATGGATCAATTTTTTTGATTTTTACTGGAGAATGGGAATAGATGGACTTTCTATAGGAACGATTTTACTGACGGGATTTATTACTACTTTAGCCACTTTAGCGGCTTTTCCAGTTACTCGGGATTCCCGATTATTTCATTTCCTGATGTTAGCAATGTACAGCGGTCAAATAGGATCATTTTCTTCTCGGGATCTTCTACTTTTTTTCATCATGTGGGAATTAGAATTAATTCCCGTTTATCTACTTTTATCCATGTGGGGTGGAAAGAAACGTCTCTATTCAGCTACAAAATTTATTTTGTACACGGCAGGAAGTTCTATTTTTTTATTAATAGGAGTTTTAGGTATAAGTTTATATGGTTCGAACGAACCAACATTAAATTTAGAACTTTTAGCTAATCAATCCTATCCTGTTACACTCGAAATACTATTTTATATTGGATTTCTTATTGCTTTTGCCGTCAAATCACCGATTATCCCTTTACATACTTGGTTACCTGACACCCACGGCGAGGCACATTACAGTACCTGTATGCTTCTCGCTGGAATCTTATTAAAAATGGGAGCATATGGGTTGGTTCGAATCAATATGGAATTATTACCCCATGCTCATTCTATGTTTTCTCCTTGGTTGATGGTAGTCGGTACAATCCAAATAATTTATGCAGCTTCAACATCTCTTGGTCAACGTAATTTAAAAAAGAGAATAGCCTATTCTTCTGTATCTCATATGGGTTTTATAATTATAGGTATTAGTTCTATCACGGATCCTGGACTTAATGGAGCTATTTTACAAATAATTTCTCATGGGTTTATTGGCGCTGCACTTTTTTTCTTGGCAGGAACGAGTTATGATAGAATTAGGCTTGTTTATCTTGATCAAATGGGTGGAATGGCTATCTCCATTCCAAAAATATTTACAATGTTCACTATCTTATCGATGGCTTCCCTTGCATTGCCGGGCATGAGTGGTTTTATTGCAGAATTAATTGTTTTTTTTGGAATAATTACCAGCCAAAAATATTTCTTAATTTCCAAAATTTTAATTATTTTTGTAATGGCAATTGGGATTATATTAACTCCTATATATTTATTATCTATGTCACGCCAAATGTTCTATGGATACAAGTTAATTAATGTCAAAAACTTTTCTTTTTTTGATTCTGGACCCCGAGAGTTATTTCTTTCAATCTCTATTCTTCTGCCCATAATTGGTATTGGGATTTATCCTGATTTTGTGCTCTCATTAGCAAGTGACAAGGTCGAATCCATTTTATCTAATTATTTTTATGGATAGTTTTCAGGAAATTAAAAAAAGCATTAAAGTGAATTGTAATCAGAAGTCTTTGGTCTTTGTATTGTGAGAACCTTTTGAATCATTGTACTACTTGATTCAAAAGGTTCTTGATAATTTACTACTAAAACTAAATTAGATTTCTTAACTTATACGAAGTTAGAGTTAGATATAAATGCTATTTTTTTATTTAGATTTGGATTCCTTTTTGTTTGGTACTTTAATTCGATGTAAAGGAACCATAACTATGTAAACCTATTCCTAAAAGATTGACGCCAAAATAGCATATCCAAATTAAAAGAAAACCTATCGAAGCCACAAGGGCAGAATTTATACCCCTACCATTCCTATTCGTTTTAATATGTAAATAAATTGCGAATACAGTCCAAGTAATAAATGCCCAAGTTTCTTTTGGGTCCCAGTTCCAATATGAACCCCATGTCTCATTAGCCCAGACAGCTCCTGAAAGAATGCCGACGGTTAAAAAGATAAATCCAAGACTAATAATACGAAAACTCCAAAAATCTAATTGTTGAATCAGTTGATACCTATAATAATTTCTAGAAAAACTAAAATTAATGTTTTGTTGTAGTAAAATAGAATTTCTTTCATTTATGTAGTAAAGTACATCAAAAGAAAAAAATTCATTTAATAAAAATTTTTTTTTTATATTCTTTTTCCAAAAAGAAAAAGTAGGTCCGACTTTGCGAAATGTAATCACTAGAAGAGCTATTGATAATAATGATCCGCATAACAGAGCGCCATAGCCTAATATCATCATACTTACGTGCATCATTAACCACTGGGACTGGAGAGCTGGTACTAATATTGCAGACTGAGGCATTTTGTTTAAAAGACCTGAAGTAGCAAAACCCTGAATAAAAAAAGCACTTGGCGCAGTTATTGCGTTTAAGTGATTTTGTTGTTTTTTATTAAAATAGGAAACCATATGAATAAGTGAAAAAGCCCACGCAAGAAAAATTAATGATTCATATAAATTACTTAATGGAAAATGTCCGGAATAAATCCAACGAGTGAATAATAATCCTGTTATACCAAAAAACGTAATTATGATTCCTTTATCTGATGAATCAAAAAATCCTATGATTTCATCTAAATTAACTAAAAAAGTTAAAAAATAAATTGTCAGTACAACTGAAACGACCGAAAAAGATATATGAGTTAATATATGCTCTAAAATTGAAAAAATCATAAAAAATTTGTTAAAAATTAATAAATTAATAAATTAATACTAGGTTTTACCCGGTTTTATAAAAAAAGTCGGGTATTATTTTGATTATAAAACTTATAATATCTCTTTTAGAAGATCTTATGCCGCTACTCGGACTCGAACCGAGATGCTCTAGCACTGCTTCCTAAGAGCAGCGTGTCTACCAATTTCACCATAGCGGCAACTTGTTCAAAACAATATTAACAAGTTTTGATTCAATCGTCGAGATTCAAATTTAAATAAAGAAGCCAATTGATTCAAAAAGTTTTAATGGATTTAATCAATTAAAACTTTTTGAAATAGGTATTCGGGTTTTAATTCAATTAAGATATTTTTTTTATCTGAGTTATTTAAAATTATTTAAATTCACCTTTTGTCCTTTATATTTTTTCTAGAATACAATGAAAAATATAACTAAATTCAACTTTAACCCAAAGACAAAATTCGAAATGCTCTTTATCATTTTTTTTCATTTATATGATAACAAAATGCTTTTTCGAAAAATAAAAATTTCTTCAAAACCTTTAGACATTTTAAATAAAATTAGATTTTCCTAATTGCTCGAGAGAAATCAAAAAATTCTCAAAATATTTTTTATGTATCTTTTTATATTGTACAAACATAAGATTTTTTGATCACTTGATTTTTTGATCACTTAAAGTAATTAATTTAAAGATCTTTTATTTCCTCATTAAGAGGAAATAAAAGATCTTTTTTTTTTATTGTATCAAGATAGTGGTGGGGAAAATACGAATCCCCCTTCTAAAAAAAATGTGAACCTTTTTTTTTCTTTTGGTTCCTATTTTTTTTATATGTATTTTCAAAAATTGGTTTTTTTTTTAGTTAGGCTAATTCTAATTATTATAGTTTTTTTATTTATTTTGCTGTACAAAAAAACTTTTTGAATTACCTGTAGAAAGTGATTTCCCTAACGAAAAAGCTTTCAACGCTGTCCAATATCCCTTCCTTTTCCAAATTTTTTTACGAATACGCTTTTTCGAGATAGAAGTACGTTTTTTTGGAACTGCCATTCAAAAATGAAAAAAAAATTTTCAGTGGTATAATTGGATGTCAAAGACATTTATTATTCTATTCTTTCGTACTCCATATCGAGTTATTTTTTTTTTATTATATATTATTTTCAAAACAAAAAAGACATTCAAAAGTTTCAAATCCAACTGTTTTTTTTTTTACTTTTTTTTAACGTTTGAAATCCGTACGAGAAAACTCATTTAAGTAATCTATACTGATATATTATATTATCAAAAAATATATTATATTATCAAAAAAATTATAAGATTTCTTCACATCATATGTAAAAAAAAAAAGCTCGCTTAGTGTACTGGAAGACAATCACTAAATTCCATGATGCAAATCCATTCCTTAACAATCCTAAAAAATCAAACTCAAATAACTTTGTTTTAGGTAAAGTTTTTTTTATATAATTAATATTAAGTATTTTTTATCGTGTAAATCTTTGTTCTATTCTTAATATATGTATATAAATTATTGTAATACGGAATTAGAATTCACTTTTTCTGTATCTGCATAAAATAACAATAAAATTTTATTTATTTATATTTATTTATTTAGTAGTAATAAAAAAAAAAAGACAAATAATTTTTTTTACAGTAACATAGTAATATTTTTAATCACTTCTAATTTTTTTTATTTGAATATATATTTCTTTTCAAAGATTTATGAAGGATTATTGGAAAACATTTCTATTTAGGTTTAAAATTGCGTACTTTTTTTATTGTCCCCTTTGAAAAAAAAAAATATATATATATACAAACCAGTGAATAAGAAATAATAAATTTAATAATAAAATAAAAAGGGTTTTTTATTTTATGGAACATACATATCAATATTCATGGATCATCCCTTTCATTCCACTTCCAGTACCTATTTTACTAGGAGTTGGACTTCTACTTTTTCCGACAGCAACAAAAAACCTTCGCCGCATCTGGACTTTTCTTAGTATTTTTTTGTTAAGTATAGTTATGATCTTTTCATTCTATCTATCTATTCAACAAATTTTTCTAAGTTGCATTCATCAAAATGTATGGTCTTGGACCATAAATAATGAATTTTCTTTTGAGTTCGGTTACTTTATCGATCCACTTACTTCTATTATGTCAATATTAATTACAACTGTTGGGATTTTGGTTCTGATTTATAGTGACAATTATATGTCGCATGATCAAGGATATCTGAGATTTTTTGCTTATATGGGTTTTTTTAATACTTCAATGTTAGGATTAGTTACTAGTTCTAATTTGATCCAAATTTATTTTTTTTGGGAATTAGTTGGAATGTGTTCGTATTTATTAATAGGTTTTTGGTTCACACGACCTATTGCAGCGAATGCTTGTCAAAAAGCTTTTGTAACTAATCGTGTAGGAGATTTTGGTTTATTATTAGGAATTTTAGGTCTTTATTGGATAACTGGCAGTTTTGAATTTCAGGATTTGTTCGAAATATTCAATAATTTAATTTTAAATAATAGAGTAAATCTCTTATTCCTTACTTTGTGTGCATTTCTATTATTTGTAGGTCCTATTGCTAAATCCGCACAATTTCCTCTTCATGTATGGTTACCTGATGCCATGGAGGGCCCTACTCCCATTTCGGCTCTTATACATGCTGCTACTATGGTAGCGGCGGGGATTTTTCTTGTAGCTCGGCTTCTTCCTCTTTTTATAGTTATCCCTTCTATAATGTATATAATATCTTTGATAGGTATAATAACAGTACTCTTAGGGGCCACGTTAGCTCTTGCTCAAAAAGACATTAAGCGAGGTT